AAAAATAATAAGTAATTATTGAATAATTATTTATTAAACTATAAACTTATTTTTCTATAGGTTTCTTTATAATCATAGTTTTTTGTTTTTATTTAAAAAAAGTTGAACGGCTTATCTATTTCCATACCAATTACTTATTTTTCTATGGGTTTTCTACATAACAACAGTATGTGTTTTTATTTAAAAAAGTTGAACGGCTTATCTATTTCCATACCAATTACTTATTTTTCTATGGGTTTTCTACATAACAACAGTATGTGTTTTTATTTAAAAAAGTTGAACGGCTTATCTATTTCCATACCAATTACTTATTTTTCTATGGGTTTTCTACATAACGACAGTATGTGTGTTTTTATTTAAAAAAGTTTAATGGTTTATTTATTTCAATGCCTTTAACTTATTTTCTATAGGTTTATAATTAAAGTATAATTTTCTATACTATAATAAATATTTTACTATTAATAATATATTTATTATGTATACTATAATAAATATTTTACTATTAATAATATATTTATTATGTATACTATAATAAATATTTTACTATTAATAATATATTTATTATGTATACTATAATAAATATTTTATTATTAATAATATATTTATTATATATAGATATATTATAATAAAATATTATATAATAATAAATAAATATATATTAATAAAATATTTATTTTAAAAAAAATAAATAATATACTATATTATTTCTATATTATAATAAATATTTTATTATTAATAATATATTTATTATATACGTTATAATAAATATTTTATTATAAATAAGAATTTAACTGAATTCCTTCTTTCTGTAGGAAAGAAAAGAAAGAAGGAATTCATATTACTTAGTAATTTATTAATTTTAATAAAAACTTCTAGGTTAATAATTAACTTATAATAAATGATTTATATTAATGAAATATTTATTATACTATAAATAATTAAGCCTTCACGTCTTTTTTTAATAATATATATATATATGTTATCGTTTCCTGAGTATTTTTTATTGTTTTTTTGATATATTATTATTATTTCTAATTCTTACCCCAATAAGAATTAAATTACCCCAATAATTTGTATGAAATAATATGTGTTTTGTTTGTATTTTAAAATAATATTAATGGCTTAATTTCATTACAAATTTAGGTTATATATTTTATTTATATATATATTTTCCCACTATTGAGCTGAAGTTTTTACTTTTTAGTATATATTAATTAAAATTCCTTTATAATTACCCCAATAATTATAGATTACCTTATTTAAACTTAGTAATCTTGGAGTGTTTTTATTATACATTACCCCAATAATGTATAATAAATTAATTTAATTAATAATTACGCTTTGGTTTCAATTTTTATATAGGGAGGAAGTAATAATTATGCCGTTACGGTTTAAATATTATCTAGTAGTTTTATTCTAGCTATTTTATTAAGTTTTTCATTGAATTATATGGTTAAATGTGAATTTTAATTATTACCAGTAATAAAAATTAATTTTAAATTAAAATTTGAATTAGTAATTGAATAATAATAGATTAATATTTGTGCCAGCAGTCGCGGTTAAACAATTTATTAGACTTAATTATTTAAGTTTATAGTTTAAATTTAATTAAGATACTTATTTTTATATATTTAGGTGGAATTTATATATAAATTAAATTTCTTCATTTATTCTATGAAATTTCTTTTTTAAACTAGGATTAGATACCCTATTATATTAAATGTAAATTTTAACTTGAATAGTATTAGTTAAGTTCTTTAAAGCTCAAAGAATTTGGCGGTAAAATATCTCTTTAGAGGAATCTGTAGATTAATTGATAAACCACGATAGTTTTTACTTTAAGTTTATTTGTATACCGCTATACTGTAGAATGTTTTGATAAAAAATTTTCTTTAACTTTATGGATTTATATTAGGTCAAGGTGCAGTTTTTTTAAAGTTTCTATGGATTACTTTTCTTTTAATTTTTAGAATAAAGATCTTATTGATTTTTTGAATTAGGATTTAATAGTAAATTTAATTAATTAATTGAATTGAATTTTGCTCTATTTTATGCACATATCGCCCGTCACTCCTAGTTTAAGTTAGGATAAGTCGTAACAAAGTAATTTTACCGGAAGGTGAAGTTAGAATTAAACAGATTTTAGCTTATATTAAAGTTTTTTATTTACATTAAAAAGAAAATTTATTTTATATCTGAATATTTTTTTAATGATATATTTTTATTAAATTTTATTAGTATTTTATTTTTTTTAGTATTTTAAAGAATTAATATTATTTTATTAACTGAGAAGGAAATTAATAAAGTTATTTGAATTATTTTTAGTACCTTTTGTATCAGGGTGGGTTAAATATATTAATTATTTTAATTTCCCGAAATAAAAATTTCAATTAAATATAATTTTTTATTTGTTTTAGAAAATTCTATAATTTTTTAATAGTAATAATATGTTAATCACTTTTTATATATCTGGTTATTAAGGATTTAATTGAATTATTCTCTTAAGTATTAAATTTAATATATATTTATTAGGGGTTACGCTATTAGGGATAATCTTAATAGTTAAATTAAAATTTAATTAATTTTGTATTTAATTTCTTTTAAATTTTGACTTTAGTTTTTAATAAATTTATACATAGATATATAATTTTATTTAATTTATTTTTTTACTTAATTTTAAAAGTTAATATATTTCTTTTTTAATAATGATTTAATTAGTATAATTTATTATTTAAATATAATGAACTCGACAAATATTATTTCCAACTGTTTAACAAAAACACTTCTTTTTGACTTGTGTAAAAAGTATCTTCTGCCCTATGAAATTTAAATGGCTGCAGTATTTTGACTGTGCAAAGGTAGCATAATAATTAGTTTCTTAATTAGAAGCTGGTATGAATGGATGTATGAGATTTATATTTTATTAATTTAATTTTTATAATTTAAATTTTAAGTTAAAATGCTTAATTGATTTCTTGGGACGATAAGACCCTATAGAACTTTAATTATAAATTTATATTAAGTTTTTATTGGAATATTTTATTATAAGTTAGTTTATTTTTGCTGGGGTGGTAATTAAATTATTAACTTTAATTGGGTTTTTCATAAGATAAGTGTTTTTTTTGATCTTAATTAAAGATAATAAGATAAAGTTACCTTAGGGATAACAGCGTAATTTTAATGGGGAGTTCATATCTATATTAGTTTTTGCGACCTCGATGTTGAATTAAGAATAACTAAAGAAGCAGAATTCTTTAATTTAAGTCTGTTCGACTTTTAAATTCTTACATGATTTGAGTTCAGACCGGCGTGAGCCAGGTTGGTTTCTATCTTGGAATATAAATTTTTATTTAGTACGAAAGGACCAATAGGAAATACAAATTTGTATTAAGATTTAAATAATGATTTGGCAGATTAGTGCATTAAATTTAGAATTTAAAAAGGTAATATTATTACATTCATTAATATATTTAATTAGTTTTTTATTTTTATTAATCTTTGTTATAGTTTCTGTTGGATTTTTTACTTTATTAGAACGGAGGGTTTTAAGATATATTCAAATTCGTAAAGGTCCTAATAAAGTTGGATTTATAGGTTTATTACAACCTTTTAGAGATGGTATAAAGCTTTTTATAAAAGAACAGTTTTTTCCAATTAATTCTAATTATATAATTTATATGATTTGTCCTATATTAGGGTTAGTTCAATCTTTATTTCTTTGAATTTTGTTTCCTTATTATATTAATTGTTTAGAGTTTGAATTAGGTTTAATGTTTTTTTTATGTTGTTCGAGATTAGGTGTTTATGGGATGATGATTTGTGGATGGTCTTCTAATAGACTTTATTCTATACTAGGTTGTATTCGTAGAGTTTCACAAGCAATTTCCTATGAGGTTAGATTATCTTTAATTCTATTATGTTTTTTTATCTTAATTGATAGTTATAGATTATTAGGGATTTCTTTTTTACAAGGTTCTATTTGATTTATATTCTTTTCTGTTCCTATTTTTTTGTGTTGATTATCTTGTTGTATGGCTGAAAGAAATCGCACTCCATTTGATTTTTCTGAAGGAGAAAGAGAATTAGTCTCTGGATTTAATATTGAATATGGGGGTGGGGGATTTGCATTACTATTTATTAGAGAGTATTCTAGAATTATTTTTCTTTGTTTAATGACTTGTGTAATTTTTATAGGTTCAAATTTTAATAGATTACTATTTTATAGTAAGTTGGTTTTTATATGTTTTTTTTTTATTTGAGTTCGTGCTACATTGCCTCGTTATCGTTATGATAAGTTAATGTATTTAGCATGAAAATGCTATTTACCATTAATTTTAAATTATATAATCTTTTTTATTATAATGAAGTCCCTAAGTTTTTATCATTTTTTTTTGTTAAGTTATTAAATATACTCTTTCTTATACTTTCAAAGTATATGCTTTAATATAAGCTAAATAACTATTTAATAATAATATCCCATAATTTTACAAAAATAGGATCTATAGAGAAGTATAAAAAATATAAAATAGTTAAAATAAGCCCTGTGTTTGTATAAGGCAGTTCTACAGGACGAGCTCCGATTCATGTTAATAAAGAAATTGTTATAACAAATATTCAAAAGTTTAATTGTCTTATAGGGTAAAATTGAAGTCCTTTAAATTTTGCTTTTATTGAAAAAGGTATAATGGCTAGAATAATAATTGATAAAAAAAGTGCTAACACTCCTCCTAATTTATTAGGAATTGAACGTAAAATGGCATAAGCAAATAAGAAATATCATTCAGGTTGAATGTGAACTGGTGTAACCATAGGGTTAGCAGGCGTGAAATTGTCAGGGTCAGACAATATGTAAGGATTTGATATAGTTAATATCATTAATAGTGTAATAATAATGCAAAATCCTATAATATCTTTAATAGAAAAGAAGGGGTGGAATGGAATTTTGTCAAGATTTGAATTTACTCCTATTGGATTTCTTGAACCAGTTAAATGTAAAAAGAATAAATGAATTATTGTTATTATAACAATAATAAACGGTAATATGAAATGTAGTCTAAAAAATCGTCTAAGAGTTGCATTATCTACACTAAACCCCCCTCAAATTCAATTTACTAATATTGTTCCAATATATGGGAAAGCGGAAAGTAAGTTTGTAATTACTGTAGCTCCTCAAAATGATATTTGCCCTCAAGGCAAAACATACCCTAAGAATGCAGTAGCTATAGTAGTTAATATAATAATAATTCCTATATTTCAAGTTTTTGTCAAATGGTATGAACCATAGTATATTCCTCGTCCAACATGTAAATATATACAAATAAAAAAAAGTGATGCACCATTTGAATGAATATTTCGTATTAATCAACCATAATTAACATTTCGTATAATATGTCTAACTCTATTGAAAGCTATTTCAATATCTGCAGTATAGTGTATAGATAATAAAATTCCTGTAATAAGTTGAATAGAAAGACATATACCCAAAATTGACCCGAAATTTCATCAAGCTGAAAGATTAATAGGAGCTGGTAAATCAATTAGTGCATTATTAACGATTGAAATAATTTTATCTCTTTTTCGTAAAGGTTTATTCATTTTTTATTTAGATCGTAGAGGTCCTTTATAAATTTTAATAATACTTGTAATTGAAATTATAGCTAATAATAAATATAGAAAAACTATAATAGTAATTATTAGAGTTTTTTTATTGTAAATTTTAATTAATGTAATTGATTCAGATATAATTGGATTAATTAGTTTTTCGTTTATTTGAATTTCTCTATGAAATTCCTCTACTGGAAGAATTATAATAAATATTAGTAAGATAATATATATATTTGGTTTAAATTTTTCATTTGAAGCAATTCTTCTTATGTATATAAATAAAATTAGTAACCCTCCAATTAATATAAGGAAAATAATTATAGGTATTCATGAAGATGTTATGGTTTTTGCAATTAAAATGGTAGACAAGGATGTTTGAATAAGAAGTAGTACACCTATAGTTATAGGAGTATTTAATATAGAAATGGTTGTAGAAATTAACATTATTAATTTTATAATAGTTATTTTTATCTCAGCAAATAATTTAATAAAAATATTAGTCTTGGGTATTAAAAATGTAATATATTTACTTTGTTGAAGTTTTAAAGGAAACTTCCTAAATTTAGTTTACAAGACTAATATTTTTATTAAATTATTAAAACTTATTTTTTATTTATTTATATATATATATATATTATCTCTATTTTCTTTATTAATAATTCGTAAGCATATTTTTTTATGCTTATTAAGTTTAGAATTTGTAGTAGTTTCTTTGTTAATAATATTTATATATTATTTTATGTTTTTTTTAAGAAGATTTTATTTAATATTAATTATAATAGTTTTTTTTGTTTGTGAGGGGGTACTAGGATTAAGTGTCTTAGTAAGTATAATTCGTTGCTATGGAAATGATTATATTAATTCTATAAGTTTATGATAAAGTTAATAGTTTATATATTTATAATGATCCCTATATCATTTATTAATAAGTCTTGATTAGTTAACCAATTTATATATCTTTTCTTATATATAATAATTTTAATTGAAAGAACTAATATATTTTTTTCTAGAATTTCTTATTCATTTGGTATAGATCATTTTTCTATAAATTTAATTATATTAAGTTTATTAATTAGTTCTTTTATAGTAATTTCTATAAGCAATTCAAAGAATATATCTTTATATTTAATTATTAATTTGTTTCTTAGATTTTTTTTACTAATTATTTTTAGTTCTTTAAATTTTTTATATATATATATTTCTTTTGAGTTTGTTTTAGTTCCTTTGTTAATTTTAATTTTAGGTTGGGGCTATCAACCTGAGCGATTAATAGCTGGTTTATATTTATTTTTTTATACAATTTTAGTCTCTTTACCGCTATTAATTTTAATTATTTTTTTATATAGGAAAAGAGGTTCAGTGTTTTTTGATTATATAAAGTTTTATTCTGAATTTATATTAATTCATTTTATTATTGTTTTTGTTTTTTTAGTAAAATTACCTATATTTTTAGTTCATTTTTGATTACCTAAGGCCCATGTTCAAGCTCCTGTTTCTGGGTCAATAATTTTAGCAGGTTTAATACTAAAAATTGGTGGTTATGGTTTAATTCGTACAATAAATATATATGAATTTATATATATAAATTATTCTTATATTTGGTATTCTTTATCTATAGTTGGTTCATTATTAATTGGAATATTATGTTTGATTCAAGGGGATATTAAATGTTTAATTGCTTATTCTTCTGTTTCTCATATAGGCATAGTTATTATAGGTTTAATAACTATGAGAAGTTGAGGTCTTATAGGATCTTTCTTATTAATATTAGGTCATGGGTTTTGTTCTTCCGGTTTATTTTATATAGCTAATTTATTTTATATACGTACAAGTAGTCGCAGATTTTTTATTAATAAGGGCTTAATAATATATATACCAAGATGTTCAATAATTTGATTTATTTATTGTTCTTTTAATATAAGTTGTCCTCCTAGAATTAATTTTATTAGAGAATTAATAATTTTAAGAAGAATATTAGAATTTTGGATTAATTCAATAGTTTATTTTATTGGGATTTCTTTTTTTTGTGCTTGTTTTAGATATTACTTATATAGTTATAGTCAGCATGGATTATTCCATAATATTTACAGTTTTAGAATAATTAATTTACTTGAATTTTTATGTTTATTTATACATTTAATTCCTCTAATAATTTATCCTATTGTAATTTTAAGTTTAATATAATTTATATTTAGGTAGTTTATATAAAATATAGATTTGTGGTTTCTAAGAAATTTAAAATTCTAAATTTTGTTAAATTTATATTATGTATGATTTTTTATTTTGTTAATTTTTTCTATAGTATTTTTATTAATAGGTTTAATTTTTTTAATTTGGGAAAAGAGACTATTATTGGAATGATTTTTATACAGAAATAATTCTGTTTCTATAAGATATATTATTTATATAGATTGAGTTTCTTTATGTTTTGCTTTTGTTGTTTTTTTTATTTCTTCTATAGTAATTTTATATAGAAGTATTTATATAGGTGATTATAATTATAGTTCTATTCGATTTTTATTTTTAGTTTTATTATTTGTATTTAGAATATTATTAATAATTATAAGTCCTAATCTTATTAGTATTATATTAGGTTGAGATGGATTAGGGTTGGTTTCTTATTGTTTAGTAATTTATTATAGTTCTTTAAAAAGTTACTTAGCTGGTATAATTACTTGTTTAATTAATCGTTTAGGTGATATTGGGTTATTAATTTCGATTGGATGAATTTTTAGTTTTGGTAGATGAAATTTAATTTTTTATTCAGATTATTATAGTGAAATTATTTTTTATATAGTAATTATTTCTTCATTTACTAGGAGAGCCCAGATTCCATTTTCTAGTTGGTTACCAGCTGCTATAGCGGCTCCTACGCCTGTTTCTTCTTTAGTTCATTCTTCAACTTTAGTAACAGCAGGAGTTTATTTATTAATTCGTTTTTATAATTATAGAATTTTTTTAAATGATTTATTTCTTTTCATTAGTTTAATTACTATAATTATGTCTTCTTTTTGTGCTAATTATGAATTTGATTTAAAAAAGGTTATTGCTCTTTCTACTTTAAGACAATTAGGTTTAATGATATGTTGTTTATTTATAGGGTTAGTTGACTTATCTTTTTTTCATTTACTTTCCCATGCTATATTTAAATCTTTATTGTTTTTGTGTTCCGGGATTATTATTCATTTAATAGGAGGTTGTCAAGATATTCGTATAATAGGGTCAATTTGTTTAATAATACCATTAACTTGTTGTTGTTTTAATATTTCTAATATAGCTTTATGTGGAATTCCATTTTTATCTGGATTTTATTCTAAGGATTTAGTAGTTGAGAGTTCAGCTTTTAGTGGTTTAAGAATAATAATATTTTTTTTGTTTTATTTTGGGTTAGGTTTAACAGCTTTATATAGAATTCGTTTATTTTACTATAGAATTTTAAAAAAGTTTAATTATATAAGATTTTGTAGATTAAGAGAAGATATTTCTTATATAAAGTATAGTATTATATTTCTATCAATATTTTCAATTATATTTGGTTGTTTATTTATATGATTAGTTAATTTAGATATATATTTTTTAGTTTTACCATTTTTTAATAAGATTTTAACTATAATTATTGTTATACTAGGTTTGTATTTTGGTTACGAGTTAATTTTCATAAAGAATTTTATGTTTATAGTATATTATATGTTAAATGGATCAATATGGTTTATATATAGATATTCATATGGGTTATATTATTTTAATTATACTTATAGATTAAAATTAAGAGAAATAATATTATGAGGAGAGTATTTTGGGGGTATAGGGATTTCCTATTATTTAATAAAATTATCTAATTTTGGGCAATTTTATTCTTTGAGAGCATTAAAAGTATTTTTTATTAGATTAATTTTTTGGATAATATTTTTTATTTGTTCTTATAGCTTATCTTAGAGTATATTAGTGAAGTTAATAAGGAAATTTTTGTTTGAGAACATTTATAAATAAACAGACTATTATTTTTTTAATGAAAATAAAATGTTTTAATTAAACTATATAAATTTAATAGATAAGAGGAAAACGGAGTTAAACCGCTTTAGAAATTAGTTAGCAGCTATTTCTATACCAATCCTCTTTTAATTGGATAAAAATCACTTTTCTTATTAACATTAAGATGCCTCTCCCCTTTGGCTTCAATTAAAACATGAAGGTTAATCTCCTTTAATTTTAGGTCGAAACTAAATGTAATATGTTTACTTCTATGTTAAAGATTAACCTCTTGAGGCACCTTTTAATTGCAAATTAAATATTATATTTAAATATAATCCTATTCTGTTCAATTGATTATTCCGTTAATTCATTCGTGAATTAGTCCTATGGTAAGGATAATAATAAACATTGTTGTTGTTATTAATCAAAATTTAATTAATGTTGTTTTAAATGTTAAAATTATAGGTATAATTATAATAATTTCAATATCAAAGATTAAAAAGATTACTGCGATTATGAAGAAGTGAATAGAGAATGGCAATCGTCTATATGATATAGGATTAAATCCACATTCAAATGGGGTAGCTTTTTGACTATCTATAATAGATTTCTTTCTGATTAGTATAATTAATATAATAATTACTATTAAAATTAAGCAGATTAATAAAAATATCATTAAAACTAAATTTATTATTCATTTAAATTAATAACCTTTAAGTTGGAAGCTTAATATACTTTATATACTAAATGAATATTAACTTCCTCACCAATAAATAGAAATATATAAGAAAAGTCAAACTACATCCACAAAGTGTCAGTATCATGCTGATGCTTCAAATCCTACATGGTGGTTGCTTGATAAATGAAGCTTAAAAATTCGAAAAGTTGAAATAGTAATAAAAATAGTACCAATAATTACATGGAGTCCATGGAACCCTGTAGCTATGAAGAAAGTTGAACCATAGACTGAATCTGCTATAGTAAATGGTGCTTCATAGTATTCAATTGCTTGAAGAATAGTAAAGTAAATTCCTAAAAAGACAGTAATAATTATTCTTTGGGTAGTTTGAGTAAAATTATTATTGACTAAAGCATTATGGGCTCATGTAATTGAAATACCTGATGATAATAAAATCATTGTATTTAGTATTGGAATACTTATTGGGTTAAAGGGTTTAATTCCTATAGGGGGTCATTGTATACCAATTTCAATTCTGGGTGATAGTCTTGAATGAAAAAATGCTCAGAAAAAAGATGAAAAAAATAGTACTTCTGAAGTAATAAATAAAATTATTCCTCATTTTATTCCTTTAACAACTATTTTTGTATGAAGACCTTGGAATGTTGATTCTCGAACTACATCGCGCCATCATTGAATTATTGTTAAAAGGATAATTAGTACTCCTAGATTTATTAGTCATATTTCATTAAAATGAAATCATATTACTGTACCTGAAGTTATTGATATTAGTCCTATAGATCCTGTTAATGGTCAAGGTCTATTATTTACTAGGTGGAATGGATGATTTTTCATATATTAAATTTCTCTAGAATATAGTGTGGAAAGTGTTATAAATACATAAGATTGAATAAATGCTACAGCTAATTCAAATATTATTAATCCTATAAATAATCATATTATTATTAATAGTAGTCTAAAATTTGTAATTAAATTATTTCCTAATAATGATATAAGAAGATGCCCAGCAATTATATTTGCTCTTAATCGGACTGCTAATGATCCTGGTCGAATAATATTTCTAATAGATTCAATTATTACTATAAAAGGTATTAAAGGGTAAGGGGTTCCAATAGGAACTAAATGTGTAAATATTCTTTCTGTTTTATTAATTCACCCAAATAATATTAATGAAATTCATAGTGTTAATGCTATAGTAAGAGAAAATACTAAGTGTGCAGATGCTGTAAATACATATGGTAATAATCCTATAATATTATTAATTAAAATAAATAAGAATAGTCTAACTAATAATAATGAAGGTTCAGATTTTTTTAAATGTATAATAATTTCATTTATTAATTTATTTAATATTAGTAATAATATTGTTAATATTTTTCTTGGTGAATTTCAATAAGGAATAGGGATAAGAATGATTAATAAAATTCTAATTCAATTAAGTGATAAAATTCCTGTTGCTGGGTCAAATACTGAAAATAAATTTATTATCATATTCAATTGAATTTTTTAATACTGATTTTTGTTTTAATTTCAATGGGTTTTTTATAATTAAAATAATTTAAGATAATTGTAATTATTAATATAATTATTGAGTAAATTATTAATAAAGTTCATCATATAGGAGCTATTTGAGGTATAAAGATGTACAAATTTTTATTAAGTAATTTAAACTTGACAAGTTAACGTTTTTTAAACTAACATCTTTCATTAAGAGTATTCGCTATTTACTATATTTTGGTTTAAGAGACCAATACTTGCATTTAAGTAACTTAATGAAGAATATTGTTTAATTCAATTAATAAATGATTTTATATTTAATGATTCTATTATAATAGGCATAAATCTATGATTTGCCCCACAGATTTCTGAGCATTGTCCATAGAAAATTCCAGGCCGTATAATAAAAATACTTCCTTGATTAATTCGACCCGGAGATCCATCAATTTTAATCCCAAGTGCAGGAATAGTCCAAGAATGAATAACATCATAGGATGTTACTAGGATTCGTGTTTGTGTATTAAAAGGAAGTATAATATGATTATCTGATTCAAGAAGTCGAAATTCATTAGGTTTAATTGTTCTTGTTTGTTTTATATATGAGTCAAATTCAATTTTTTTGAAGTCTGAATATTCATATCTTCAGTATCATTGATGTCCAATTGCTTTTAATGTGATTATAGGTTTATTAATCTCTTCAAGTAAATATAAGATTTTAAGAGATGGTAATGCAATAACTACTAGTAGTATAGCAGGTATAAGAGTTCAAATTAATTCAATTAATTGACCTTCTAGTAGTATTCGATTAATTAATTTATTAAATATTAAAGATATAATTATATAGAGAACTGTAATTGTAATTATAGTTAAAATTATTATAGTGTGATCATGGAATAAAATTAGTTGTTCTATAATAGGGGATACTGCATCTTGGAATCTTAATATATTTCATGTAGCTATTTTCAGCAAAATAAAATATCTATATATGAATCTTAAATTCATTGCACTAGTCTGCCATACTGATTATGGTATGGGAAATTGTTATTTAATTATTATTGGAAGTTCTGAATATGAATGTTCTTGAGGTGGTATTTGTTGTAATCATTCAATTGATGAATTGTTACTGTAATTAAATAATGAAATTCGTTTAGATAATATTCTTTCTCAAAGAATAAAAATTATAATTATAATTCTTGTTAAAGAGATTATTCTACCAATTGAAGATAAAATATTTCATGAAGTATATATATCTGGATAATCTGAATATCGTCGGGGAAGGCCTCTTAACCCTAAAAAGTGTTGTGGGAAAAATGTTATATTAACCCCAATAAATATAACGGAGAATTGAATTTTTAGTCATTTAGGGTTTATAGTAATTCCTGTAAATAATGGGTATCATTGAATAAATCCTGCCATAATGGCAAAAACTGCTCCTATAGAAAGTACATAATGAAAATGAGCTACTACATAATATGTATCGTGTAATACTACATCAATGGATGAATTTGATAACACAATTCCTGTTAAACCTCCTATAGTAAATAGGAATACGAATCCTGCTGATCATATTATTGAAATTGATGTTTTAATAGAAACTCCATGTATGGTTGCTATTCAACTGAAAATTTTAATTCCTGTTGGTACTGCAATAATTATAGTTGCAGAAGTAAAATATGCTCGGGTATCAACGTCTATTCCTACTGTAAATATATGATGTGCTCATACTACAAATCCTAAAATACCAATTGAAAGTATAGCGTATACTATACCAATGTACCCAAATGATTCTGTTTTTCCTCTTTCTTGGCTAATAATATGAGAAATTAATCCGAATCCAGGTAGAATTAAAATGTAAACTTCTGGGTGCCCAAAAAATCAAAATAAATGTTGATATAGAATTGGGTCCCCCCCTCCTGCCGGGTCAAAAAATGTTGTGTTAATATTCCGGTCTGTTAATAATATAGTAATAGCTCCTGCTAAAACTGGAAGGGAAAGGAGTAAGAGAATTGCAGTAATTAATACTGATCAAACAAAAAGTGGTGTCCGGTCTATAGTTATTCCCGTAGGTCGTATATTTATAACTGTTGTAATGAAATTTACTGCTCCTAAAATTGAAGAGATACCTGCTAAATGTAATGAAAAGATAGATAAATCTACACTAGGACCTGCATGAGCAATATTTCTTGAAAGGGGGGGGTATACTGTTCAACCTGTTCCTACACCTATTTCAATTATAGATCTTATTATAAGTAACGTTAAAGATGGAGGTAATAATCAAAATCTTATATTATTAAGTCGTGGGAATGCTATATCTGGAGCTCCAATTATTAAAGGTAAAAGTCAATTACCAAATCCTCCAATTATAATTGGTATAACTATAAAAAAAATTATAATAAATGCATGTGATGTAACAATTACATTGTAAGCTTGATCATTATTAATAAATGCTCCTGGTTGAGCTAATTCAATACGAATAATTATTCTTAATATTATTCCTACTATTCCTGATCAGATACCAAATAGGAAGTATAGAGTTCCAATGTCTTTGTGGTTAGTTGAAAATAATCACTTATTCATTGTGAATATATAAGTGTATTATTAAGATGTCTGATTTAAGTGGTAAACTGTAAATTTACTTAAGGATTATAATTTCCTCTTAATAAATTTTTATTTGGTTTTATAGTTTAATGAAAACTTTAAGTTGCAAACTTAATAATGAATATTATACATTCTAAGACTTACCTATAATCTTAGATATATATAACTTTGAAGGCTATAAGTTTAGGCTTTAACTTAAAATCTCTTAAGAGATTGATGTTAATGAGATAGTTAAAGGAATTATTATTATGTTTAAGGTTATTAAGAAATAGTATGGGATTTTATTATAATTGCTTCATTTCTTTGATGTTGAAAATGGAATTATGGAGGTAAATGCTATTCGTGTATAGAATATAGTTACTAATATTGATGTAAGTAATAGTATTGTTAATACAACAAATTGTTCTTTTTGAATTAAAACTTGTATGATTAATATTTTTCCAAGAAATCCTAGTAATGGAGGGAATCCTCTTATAGAAAGCATATTTAATCATAAATTAATTTTTATGAAATTGTTAAATTCATTAAGTATTAATTGATTAATAAAGTTAATTTTTATATTTTTTAATAAGGAGATTAAGAGTATTATGGTTAAAGAATATAAAATTAGATATGTTATTGAGATATTAAATGTATTAATTGAAATTAATACTAATCTTATATTATAAATTGATGAATAGGCTAATGTCTTTCGAATAGAAGATTGATTAAGACATAAAATGGATCTTATAATTATTCTTAATATAATTGGAATTAATAGTATTTTTCTATTAATTTGAAATATAATTGTCATAGGAGGTATTTTTAAAATGGTTAATATAATGAATATTACATAGTATTCTAAATTTTCAATAATTATTAATACTCAGTTATGAAATGGTGCTGATCCAATTTTAATTAGTATAGAAATAGTTATAATGATCTCATTTATTATATTAACCCCAATTAATATAATAACTATACTAAATAAAAATATGGTTGATGCCACTCTCTGTATAATGAAATATTTAATTATAGACTCTGATCTAATAGAATTTTTATTCTGAATAAAAGGAATAAAGGATAATAAAGAAAGTTCTAGACCTATTCATATTGAAATTCAATTATTTGAACAAATAGTTATAATAACCCCAATTATTATAGTATTTGCCAATAAGATTTTAGTTGAATTAGTTTTAATTAGAAAGAAGAATTTCATATCTATATTTAGGGTATGAACCTAAAAGCTTTATTTAGCTTATCTTTCTTGTAGTATAGTGTAAGATGCCCATGAAATTTTGATTTTCAAAGATTAAGTTTAATTCTTAATATTACAATAAGAGTAATTTATTTTTTTTACATAATTTATTCTATCAAAATAATCCTTTATTCAGGCATCTTATT